TTAAATCTTAACAATGGGTGAATCAATGAATGAAAGTAGGAGAAATGGAGTTTAACCCTCTTTTTTGGGGGATAAATCACTTCCCGAAAGAATCCTTCGTATTATTATTAGTAATTTTGAGTTCTTATTTTTCTATTTTTTATTTATATATTATGTCTAATATTATGTTTAACTATACTAGAATGTATAAAATGTGATTCGAATGAATGATTTATGAATGGACGAATCAAAAATTTCTATAAAATCATGAAAGATCCTTCGGATCTAGTCATACAATTCCATTATGTTGACAATTTCAAAAAACTGTTCATACTATGCTCATAGTATGATAGCGGTCGGGTAAGTATGCCCCCATCGTCTAGCGGTTGAGGACATCTCTCTTTCAAGGAGGCAGCGGGGATTCGACTTCCCCTGGGGGTAGGGTACTACGAAAGGAAGTGGATCATGGATTATCAATAAGCCTAAAGCGGATTCTGACTGGGTCGATGCCCGAGCGGTTAATGGGGACGGACTGTAAATTCGTTGGCAATACGTCTACGCTGGTTCAAATCCAGCTCGGCCCATTAATTCGCTGATCCATCCTGAGATAATCTAATCATTTGTCTTTCAGAAATGCCTGGTACAAAAGAATAAAAAAAAAGAGTCCAATTTTCTGCTATATCTCTTTATTTATTTGTTTTGTTCCCACAAATTCTAATCTTGCTAAGGATCTAGATTCATATCGGGATCTATAAGTATAAAGTCTAAAGAAATAAAGAAAAAAATTTTATTGAAAGATTGATTATCAATCGATTTACCAATAACAAAAGTATTACCAGTAAAGTAATCCCTGTCGCCCCCATTCAAGTGCTTACACATGCGGATATCAATATATTACTCGTGCCTCTTCTCTCTTACAACATGGCGATTCTAACTAAATAGAAATGGTTTGAATGAAATCATAAGAATATGTATGTAGGCTGTACACCTTATTTCCTTGGGATTGTAGTTCAATTGGTCAGAGCACCGCCCTGTCAAGGCGGAAGCTGCGGGTTCGAGCCCCGTCAGTCCCGACGAATCCAATAAATAGATCAACCCATCTTTCCATTTTCTGTGAAAGGGGGGACAAGACAAGGGGTAGAATCTCAGGGGATCCTTATTTTTTTTCTTTTCTCATCAAACAAATACGGGAATTTCCATTCCTTCAACTAACCCCGATTGATGGGAGGGAGGCGTATTCTGACTTCGATTTTGTGTACTCTAAATTACTAATTTGGATCTGAAACAATCTATCCCATTCAAACTACACACCGAGCTTTTGTTTTAATATATGTGTTCCAATACAGTACTAATTCAAGGAAAGAGTCCATTAATAAAACAAAGATCAAACAAGATACCAGCCCTCTTATTAGGTATTAATGGGAATCCTTTTTTCTTTCCTATTTTTTTTTATTTAAAGGTCCATTGAAGAAAGAAAAACAAATACTAAAAAAATAGTGAATTGGGTGGAATATTAAATTCTTTATTTAGACCGGGGCTCATCTTTATCACACTTCTTTGTCTTCCAAGAAAATGAAATCATTATAAAGAATGGAGTTTAGAACGGAACTCCTTCCTTTTTGATTTTATTTCGCTTATATTATTGTTTAGATTTGTGAACAATAGAAAAGAGAAGAGGAAAGGTGGTTAGATGATACTTCATCTCATCAGATGATTGTAAAAGGAAGACGTTAGGTTATAGAAAAGAAAGAATGGAAAAGAATAATAAATAAGCCATTCTTGATTGGATTGGGAATCCAATTTTGGATTCGGTATGGATAAAGGATCTTCCTATGTTATACTATTCAATTCTCGACGATGAATCGCTTTAATAGCTCAGATGTTGTTATTCATGATACTGATTCAATATCATCAAGATGGAATGACCATTGAATTTATAGGCGAAAGATTTATCATCTCTATGGGATTAAATCCCGAGTTATTTATTGGGAAGTAAAAAAAAGATGAGATTATGGAAGTAAATATTCTCGCATTTATTGCTACTGCGCTGTTCATTCTAGTTCCTACTGCTTTTTTACTTATCATTTACGTAAAAACGGTCAGTCAAAATAATTCATTTGAATGAAACTTGACTTCTTAGTTCTTATCAATGATTGAAGAAATAAAATGAAAAGGATTCCAATGTTGCGTCTTAAATGAGTGGACTAGAATCGGCAGTATTTTATGAGATCTGATAGTATGGCAGAAAGAAATATATGAATCCTTCTTTCTACCATACTATCTATTAATGTTATTGTAGTGTATTAAGGTTGTACTGTATTGTATAAAGATACAGACCTAATATAGTATAGATCAATCTACATCTATTTTATGTAGATATCAATTTCATATATTGCATATAGCACCCCAATTCCATTTCTTTGTTACATCTATTTGATTTGTATTGATTCCGATCAATCTGAAATAATCGAAAGGCAATTCATACTCTCACGGCTCTAATTCGTTTATTTGGGATTATTTCGTATATGAATTGCCGTATCTGTCGAAAGAATCAAATCATGAAGAAAAAATTGTATGGGGTATTTAATAAAAGAAAACTAACTAATCTTTAACATTCCTAAGAAGTAATTGGTTGAGCCGTTGACAGACGATCCAAGGAGTTCTATCTATGGGAATTTCTTCGGATTTCGAAAAGGAGTAGTAAACCTCACTGGTAACGCTCGAATCATATGATATGAAATGAGTCGGTAAAGCATAAATTCCATTTTAAAATAATAAAACAAGTGGTAAGTAGATAATATGATATGTGACTTGTTCAAGGTAAAGTTTTATTCGTATTATGCATAGTATCTTGTTGCACAACCACTATTACACTTAATAACGGAATGACTTTCTCTTTGAAAAGGAGGAAACAAATACAAATAAAGGGGTCCGTGAAATAGAAAATTTAGGAAGAATTTAGTTGGAATCCATTTTCCATTCATTTGACTTTCGAAATACGAGCATAGGAATCATTGAAATATCCGTTTAATTGAAAAGTAAGGGCATTATTCATATAATACATTTAATACATGACTCCATTCGAGTCCAATGGAATTTCGAAATAACAATATTTTTATTGAATTTCAATTTGATTTAAATAACGTTTTGCGGAACGATTTATAAAACAATTGATACAGTTTGATTCCTCAACTCAATTAGTAGTACTTCTAGAGTCCATTTCTCCCCCATACTACGAGTGAAAGGGAAAATGTAAAGACTGCCATTAAAGCAGCCCAAGCGATACTTACTATATCCATGTGAATTATGTCTCCAATTTCTCTGAATATGAAAAGGTTATTCCATTAGTGCTCACTAATAATAGTGGAATCCATAGCACAGAGTCAAAGGGGGATTCTGCTCCAACATTATTATTGATGAACCAATCCAATAAATCCACTTATAACAAGTTCCTATATGATTTCTAGTGGAATCGGCAAAGATTAAGTACAAGCAAAATATGTAGTGACATCCTTGGAAATATCGGGCAAGGGGGTTTTTGTTACTATAGAGCCTGTAGTAATAATAAGACTTATTCTTTCTTTTGTTGCCTTTCATAAATAAAAGGAAACTAAGGGCATAAAAATATAGAATCAAGATAAATTACCATCTATTACGTACCTGTATTTCCCATTTGATCGAATCCTTACCATCGACCGATTGTTTCACAGAGATAGTCGGGAGACGGTCTATTACATTCTTAACTAGGGATTACTGAAAAGAAATTCTTTCTTTTTGCACTTTTTCTATCAAAAAAATTATCCATCCAATCTAATTCAAGACCCAGTCAGTAAACACTACATTAGTAAAGGGAATCGTAAGTCTTGATATCTCTTCCACTAACTAATACCTATAATCTTTCTTGGAATCAAGGATTTACTATTTACTTTAGGGTTTCGAGATAAAGTTTAGCGAACCCCCAGATGCTTAGAATAAAGCAAGTATCCATATTTTTCTCTGCGTCTAGTGGTGAATAATTCGGCGAATTATATCAGCATAACAGAATGGGGGATTTCGAGTCTTTTGTTGATCAGGCGACACCCGGATTTGAACTGGGGAAAAAGGATTTGCAGTCCCCCGCCTTACCGCTCGGCCATGCCGCCAAAAAGGTATACAAAATAGATGAAAATGCTCCCCACCTTTTTTTATTGTACTTGTATCGTGAATCCTAATCCCCTTCCTAAATACTAAATAAAGGAAATCCCCCTTTTTGATTGGATTGGATCCATCCTGATTGGATAGTATTTCAAAACACCCAATACCTAAAAACTCTTTTTTATTTAAAAATGGAATGCGGATTTTCAGTAACAAAAAACAAAATTTCGGACAAATTGGAACCATTAACTATTTGTTGACTGTGAATTCATGAAGGATTCTTGGATTTGAATCTCAAATTGTATTTCCTTAATGAGACAAGAAAATCAAAATTGATACATAACTAAATGGATTCTTCTCAATAAAAATCCTTCTCAATTATAACGACAATTATGAGTATATGTAAACCCACAACAGAAATTTTTACACAGATATCGAATCGGATTGGAATATGTAATATCATAATAATGGTAAAAATGGAATCGCTTTTGTTTTGCTATCCTATACAAAACTCCATTAAGTTTAAGTGGCAGAATTTTGTTTCCAGGAATGTTTTATCATTTTTGTACCTGTTGCAAGTTCTAATGCCAGGTTCAATTTGAGTAGAAAATTCGCTTCATTTTATTCCTCCGTTCATATGTATTTTATACATTACCATGTTATCTAGGGAGTTGGGTAAAATTTCATGTGATTCTGTAAACAGAATAGAAATTCCATCATTGCTAGATCAATTTATACGAATTGATGAAGAATGAACCAATAATGGAATGGGATTTTTTCAATAAATGGGAAATAAAAAATGCCCCTGGATGGAACTGAGGGAATGTCTACAATACCTGGGTTTAATCAGATACAATTTGAAGGATTTTGTAGATTCATTGATCAGG